ATGAGAGGATTAATGTTGGATCCTCAAGGACAAATGATTGATTTGCCCATTCAAAGCAATTTACGGGAAGGGCTTTCTTTGACATTGACAGAATATATAATTTCTTGCTATGGAGCCCGCAAGGAAGGGAGTTGTAGATACTGCTGTACGAACATCAGATGCTGGATACCTCACGCGTAGACTTGTTGAAGTATGAAGTAGTTCAACACATTTTTGTACGTAGAACAGATTGTGGTACCTTCCGAGGTATTTCCGTGAGTCCTCAAAATGGGATGACGGAAAAGATTTTTGTCCAAACACTAATCGGTCGTGTATTAGCAGACGATATATATATTGGTCTACGATGCATTACCACTCAAAATAAAGATATTGGGATTGGACTTGTTAATCGATTCATAACCTTTTAAGCACACCCAATATATATTTGAACCCCTTTTACTTGCAGGAGTACGTCTTGGATCTGTCAATTATGTTATGGCCGGAGTCCTACTCATGGTGACCTGGTCGAGTTGGGAGAAGCCGTAGGCATTATTGCGGGTCAATCAATCGGAGAACCGGGAACTCAATTAACATTAAGAACTTTTCATACCGGCGGAGTATTCACGGGTGGTACTGCCGAACATGTACGAACTCCTTCTAATGGAAAAATAAGATTTGATGAGGATTTGGTTCATCCCACACGTACCTGTCATGGGCATCCTGCTTTTCTATGTTTTATAGACTTTTATGTAACTATTGAGAGTCGAGATATTCTACATAATGTGAATATTCCAACAAAAAGTTTGATTTTAGTTCAAAATGATCAATATGTAAAATCAGAACAAGTGATTGCCGAGATTCGTGCCGGAACGTCCACTTTCCATTTTAAAGAGAGGGTTCAAAAACATATTTATTCTGAGTCAGAAGGAGAAATGCACTGGAGTACTGATGGCTATCATGCGACCGAATATCCATATAGTAATGTTCATCTATTACCAAAAACAAGTCATTTATGGATATTAGCAGGAGGTCTATGCAGATCCAATATAGTGTCTTTCTCACTCCACAAGGATCAAGATCAAATGAATGCTAATTCTTTTTCTCTCGAAGAAAGATATATCTTGGATCTCTCACTTACTAATGATCAAGTAAGACATAAATTGTTGGATGCTTTTGGTAAAAAAAAATAGGGAAATTCTTGACTTTTCAAAATCTTATCGAATCATATCCAAGGGTCATTGGAATTTCATAGAGCCTTCTACTTATTATTCGTCAAGAAAATACCTTGGCGAAAAAGCGAAGAAATAGATTCGTGATTCCCTTACAATATGATCAAGAACAAGAAAATAAACTAATACCCTGTTTCGGTATTTCGATTAAAATACCTAGAAATGGTATTTTACGTAGAAATAGTATTCTTGCTTATTTTGATGATCCGCGATACGGAAGAAGCAGTTCGGTAATTACTAAATATGGGATTGTCGAAGTAGATTCAATCGTAAAAAAAGAGGATTTGCTTGAGTATCGAGGAACAAAAGAATTTTGTCCAAAATACCAAATGCAAATGAAAGTAAATTGATTCTTTTTCATTCCCGAGGAAGTTCATATCTTACCCGGATCTTCGCTCATAATGGTCCGGAACAATAGTATCATTGGAGTAGATATACGACTTGCTTTAAATAGAAATACAAGAAATCAAGTAGGTGGATTAGTCCGAGTGGAGAGAAAAAAAAAAGAGTATGGAACTTAAAATATTTTCTGGAGATATTCATTTTTCTGGAGAGGTGGATAAAATATCTAGGCACAGTGGTATTTTGATACCACCAGGAATGGAAAAAAAGAATTCTAAAGGATCAAAAAAATTGAGAAATTGGATCTATGTCCAACGCATTGCATCTACCAAAAAAAAGTATTTTGTTTTGGTTCGGCCCGTAATCACATATGAAATAGCTGATGGGATAAATTTAGCAACATTTTTCTCTCAGGATCTCTTGCAGGAAAAAGATAATGTCCAACTTTGAATTGTCAATTATATACTTTATGGAAATGGCAAGTCAATTCAAGGAATTTCTCACATAAGTATTCAATTAGTTCGGGCTTGCTTAGTATTAACTTGGGACCAAGAAAAAAAGAGTTCTATAGAAGAGGTTTATGCTTCTTTTGTTGAAATAAGGGCAAACGATCTGCTTCGTGATTTCATACGAATTGAGTTAGTAAAGTACACTATTTCGTATACCGAAAAAAGGTATGATATGGCAGGTTCAAGATTTATTTCCAATAATGAATTAGATCGTATTCTTAGAAATCCTTTTGATTCCAAATTGAAGATTCGATCATTTCCCCAACATCAGGGAACTTTTGGTACGTTGTTGAATCGAAATAAGGAATGCCAATCTTTCATAATTTTGTCATCATCCAATTGTTCTCAAATCGGCCCCTTCAATTTCAATACTTCGAGATATAATAATGCGACAAAGGAATCGGATCCCATGACTCTAATTAGGGATTTGTTGGGTCCTTTAGGTACTATTGTGCCTAAAATAGTAAATTTTTGTTCATCTTACTATTTAAGAACTTATAATCAAGTCTTTTTAAAGAAATATTTTTTACTTGAGAATTCCCAACAGACTTTCCAAGTGCTTCAAGTACTTCCATTTCAATACTGTTTCCTAGATGAAAATAGTAGGATTTATAATCCCGATCCATACAGTAACATCGTTTTGAATTCATTCCGTTTGAATTGGTATTCTCTCCATCACGATTCTTGTGAAGAGGCATGAACAATAATTAGCCTCGGACAATTCTTTTGTGAAAATGTATGTCTATTGAAATACGGATCGCGCATAAAAAAATTTGGTCAAATTTTCATTGTTCATGTTGACTCTTTAGTTATAAGATCAGCTAAGCTCTATTTGGTCACTCCAGGAGCAACTGTCCGTGGCCATTATGGGGAAACCTTTTATGAAGGAGATACATTAATTACATTTATATATGAAAAATCGAGATCTGGTGACATAACACAAGGTCTTCCAAAAGTGGAACAAATCTTAGAAGTTCGTTCAATTGATTCAATATCGATGAACCTCGAAAGAAGAGTTGAAGGTTGGGACGAACGTATCCGAAGGATTCTTGGGATCCCTTGGGGATTCTTTATTGGAACTGAACTAACCATAGCCCAAAGTCGTATTTCTTTGGTTAATAAGATCAAAAAGGTTTATCGATCCCAGGGGGTACAGATCCATAATAGACATTTAGAGATTATTGTACGTCAAGTAACATCAAGAGTTTTGGTTTCAGAAGATGGAATGTCTAATGTTTTTTTACCTGGGGAATTTATTGGATTGTTGCGAGCAGGGCGCGTTTTGGACGAAGCAATCTGTTATCGGGCAATCTTATTGGGAATAACGAAGTCATCTCTGAATACTCAAAGTTTCATATCCGAAGCGAGTTTTCAAGAAACTGCTCGAGTTTTAGCAAAAGCTGCTCTACGAGGTCGTATTGATTGGTTGAAAGGCCTGAAAGAGAACGTTGTTCTGGGGGGGATTATACCGGTTGGTACCGGATTCAACAAATTAGTACATCGTTCGAAGCAAGACAAAAACATTTATTTGAAAATCAAAAGGAATAATCTATTCGAGTTGGAAACGAGAGATATTTTGTTACACCATAGAGAATTATTTTGTTCTTGTGCCCCAAACACTTTCCATGAGACATCAGATCAATCTTTTACGTAATGTAATTTACTAATTCCTAACAAGAGGTTCATTCTTTTTACTTTAACTCTCTGGTCCGATTCTGTATTTCGTAATCAATGAAATAAAAATTAAAGAATGAAATTCATGGTTTGGGTCGTAGATCAATGTTCAATCCTGGTAGAAGGTTCCGTCGGAACAATTATTTATTTCACAGGGTGCTGAATCTCTTTGAAAAAAAAAATAAAAAGATAAAGTGTGGGAAAATGGGAAGACGATATTGGAACATCAATTTGGAAGAAATGATGGAAGCGGGAGTTCATTTTGGTCATGGTACTAATAAATGGAATCCTAGAATGGCTCCTTACATTTCTGCAAAGCGTAAAGGTATTCATATTACAAATCTTACTATAACTGCTCGTTTTTTATCAGAAGCCTGCAATTTAGTTTTTGATGCAGCAAGTTGGGGAAAGAAATTCTTAATCGTCGGCACCAAAAAGAAAGCAGCGGATTTAGTAGCATCAGCAGCAATAAGGGCTCGATGCCATTATGTTAATAAAAAATGGCTTGGTGGTATGTTAACGAATTGGTCTACTACAGAAACGAGACTTCAGAAGTTCAGGGACTTAAGAGCAGAACAAAAGATAGGGAAACTTAATCGTCTTTCCAAAGGAGATGCAGCAATGTTGAAGAGAAAGTTATCTACCTTGCAAACATATTTGGGTGGGATCAAATATATGACGGGATTGCCCGATATTGTAATTATCATTGATCAGCAAGAAGAATATAAGGTTCTTCAAGAATGTGTCATTTTGGGTATTCCGACAATTTGTTTAATCGATACAAATTGTGACCCAGATCTTGCAGATATTTCTATTCCGGCCAACGATGATGCTATAGCTTCGATTCAATTGATTCTTACCAAATTAGTATCTGCGATTTGTGAGGGCCGTTCTAGTTATATAAAAAATGGTTGATTATCTTATCATTACTCTTATCATTAAGAAGAAGATTAGTTTGTTTTTGGTGAACTCTCTTTAATTGTTACTATTTATATTTGCATCTTTTGGAGTTTTAATTATGTTTTGACTATCGAAGAATATTTAAATATTTAAAAGATAAAATGATTGGTATTTTTTTTATGTGATTTATCGGTATCCGAAAGATATGATTCATAACTTAAATTCATGAATAAACATAGATGAATTGAGAAAGAGATGATCAAATCAAAATAATTAATTTTTTGAATTTTGACTTCTGTTAGAGGACAATATGAATGTTATACCATGTTCTGTTAAAACACTCAAAGGGTTATACGATATATCAGGTGTAGAAGTAGGCCAACATTTATATTGGAAAATAGGAGGTTTACAAATACATGCCCAAGTACTTATCACTTCTTGGGTTGTAATTGCTATCTTATTAGGTTCAATCATCATAGCTGTTCGGAATCCACAAACCATTCCGACTAATGGTCAGAATTTCTTCGAATATGTCCTTGAATTTATTCAAGACTTGAGCAAAACTCAGATTGGAGAGGAGCATGGTCCTTGGGTTCCTTTTATAGGAACGATGTTCCTATTTATTTTTGTTTCTAACTGGTCGGGTGCTCTTTTACCTTGGAAAATCATAAAATTACCTCATGGGGAGTTAGCTGCGCCCACGAATGATATAAATACTACTGTTGCTTTAGCTTTACCCACGTCAGTGGCATATTTCTATGCAGGTCTTAGAAAAAAAGGATTGGGATATTTTGGTAAATACATTCAACCAACTCCAATACTTTTACCAATTAATATTCTAGAAGATTTCACAAAACCTTTATCTCTTAGTTTTCGACTTTTCGGGAATATATTGGCTGATGAATTAGTGGTTGTTGTTCTTGTTTCTTTAGTACCTTCAGTAGTTCCTATACCTGTCATGTTTCTTGGATTATTTACAAGTGGTATTCAAGCTCTTATTTTTGCAACCTTGGCTGCGGCTTATATAGGTGAATCCATGGAGGATCATCATTGACTCACTTTTGAAATAGTCTTTTTTAAAGCTTATCCCAATTCAAGCAATGCGGGGGTTTCGATATAATCCACTGGGTTAGAGAAGAAGATGCAAATAACTACATGTATGTATATGTAATGCTTATGAGTATAAATCCTTGTGTATGTTTCTAAGAATGGTTACAGAATATGATTTAATAGAATAAAAATTAAAAAGTGCAGGTGATTTACGTTATGAAAGAATAAAAGTATATTTTATTTACTAGCGAGATAGTAATTACCCCTAATCTCTTTTTTTTTCTAGCCCACTGCATTTAGATGGATTCCCATATTAGTCCTTTTTCTATTTTGTCTGTTATTGTGAATTGAATGAAAGAGAAATAATAGAATAGTTTCGAAACAATAAAACACAATGACTAAAACCGTATACATATCTATTTACATAAGGTAGAAAGGAAAAACGGTATATTAAAGTAGTTCTGACAATTCAGTAATATTCTGAATTCCATTTGGAGTTTTTAGCTACTCTGACCCGATATATTTTAGTGAAAAAGATCAAAAAATAAAAAAAAAAGAAGTAGATTCAGTACTCATTCATTGGTTGGTTGTATCATTAACCATTTCTTTTTTTGGTGCGAGGAACTTACCATGAATCCACTTATTTCTGCTGCTTCCGTTATTGCTGCTGGATTGGCTGTAGGGCTTGCTTCTATTGGACCTGGGGTTGGTCAAGGTACTGCTGCGGGCCAAGCCGTAGAAGGTATTGCGAGACAACCAGAAGCAGAGGGAAAAATACGAGGTACTTTATTGCTTAGTCTGGCTTTTATGGAAGCTTTAACAATTTATGGACTGGTCGTGGCATTAGCTATTTTATTTGCAAATCCTTTCGTTTAATGTTTCATTTCATCGTAGAATAAGAATGTAAAAAAAAAGAAGAATAAAAACATAACCATAACTAATAAATTTGAGAATTCTCAAATTCCATTAAGAAAAATAAGCGGAGTGATACAAAAAGAACTCTGTTCTTTGTTAGTCCTATCTATAAGGGGAGAGCATATGAAAGATATAACCAATTTTTTTATTTCCGTGGGGCACTGGCTATCCGCTGGGAGTTTCGAGTTTAATACCGATATTTTAGCAACAAATCCAATAAATCTAAGCGTAGTGCTGTATGTATTGATTTTTTTTGGAAAGGGAGTGTGTGCGAGTTGTGTATTTCAAGAATAGGTTGGATTTCACCGGCTGCACTTTCTTTATATTTATGTATTCTTTTTTATAGCATAAATAGGAACAAAAGGTGCAAAATCTCGACGAATTACTTCGGAATTGGATTTCATTCAGAAATCATATGTAAGAACCATAGCATTTCGTGACTAATTGGTAAATGAACTTTGATTTTCTTCTCTATCAACCAATAATGTCGAGATATTTTACATGGTTAAAGATAAATTGTTTGAAGTCCAGGCACAGCATAGTATGGTACTCTTTCTACCACTACGTTAGTACCAAAAAGGTTTAAAAATGATAAAAAAGGAACAATTGGGAATTTATCCGATGTAGAACACTCATATGGATAAAATTATTCGAACCATTAACTGGAAAGACGGACCCCTTTTTTTATCCACTGCCAAATTGACGACCTATGTATTGTATTTGTATAAAAAAGAGAATTTTTTGGATGAAAAAAAATCGAAATCTCATTCTAATAATAATGAGAATAAAGTAATGAAGTTCAGAATTCTATTAAATCATATTTATATTCTTTCTTCGTTAAAATCTTTTTTTTTTTTCTTTTTGCAAATTGTAAATAAGTTGTAAATAAAGAACAAATAAAG